TTGAGAAATTCTATGGCTAGAATCTTTAGTATTCTCTTATTTATCACCTGTGTCTACTATTTAGGCAGAATGCCATCGCCTATTGGTACTAAGAAACTGAAAGAAACCTCAGAAACGGAAGAAAGCGATGTAGAAACAACTTACGAAACGAAGAAGACGAAACAGGAACAAGAGGGATCCACTAAAGAAGACAAAGATAGCCCGGTTTACGAAGATTCTTATCTTGATATCCATCAAGATAATTGGGAATTGGGAAAACTTAAAGAAGAGAAAACTTATTTTTGGTTTGAAAAACCTATTGTAACTTTTCTTTTCGATTATAAACGATGGAACCGCCCATTGAGATATTTAAAAAATGATAGGTTTGAAAATGCTATACGAAATGAAATGGCACAATATTTTTTTTATATATGCCCCAATAAAGGAAAAAATCTAATCTCATATACATATCCGCCAAGTTTATCAACCTTTTCAGAAATGATAGAGCGAAAAATTTCTTTCTACACGACAGAAAAACTATACCACGAAGACCTATATAATTATTGGATTTATAATAATGAACAAAAAAAATACAACTTAAGGAACGAATTTGTAAGTAGAATACAAAATTTAGAAAAAGAGAAAGGATCTTTTGCTTTAAATATACTAGAAAAAAGAACCAGATTATGTGATGATGAGCATGAACAAGAATATTTACCCAAAATGTATGATCCCTTTTTGAATGGACCTTATCGCGGAACAATAAAAAATGTAGATTCAGATGAAATCATGACTGATTTAATAACTTCAAGAGTGGATTCCTTAGAAATATTGTGGATAAATAAAATTCATGGTCTATTTCCTAAAAATTCTCAAACATTTGAACATAAAAAGAATAGGTTTTATTCTGATGAGAAATTTTTATCGAATCCTATTGAGAATTCCTTAACCTCAATTGAAAGATTTTATTTTGAACGTGTGCAAGGAATAGATTCAGAAAGTCAAATAAAATCTTTGAAATTGTTATGCGATGTAATTACAACTGATCCAAATGATCTAATAAAAATTAGAAAAAATTCTATTGGAATGGAAGAAATTAGTAAAAAGGTCTCTAGATGGTCATACAAATTAACAGATGATTTGGAAGAAGAAGATGACGAAGAATCGATGGAAGATCCTGAAATTCGGTCAAGAAAAGGGAAACGCATAATAATTTATACTGATAACGATCAGAGTACTAATTCGAGTGCTACTAATAATACTACTAGTAATACTAGTGATGAAGAAGACGAGGTGGCTTTGATACGTTACTCACAACAATCGGATTTTCGCCGTGGTATAATCAAAGGATCCATGCGTGCTCAAAGACGTAAAACAATTATCTTGAAAATATTTCAAGCAAATGCGCATTCTCCACTTTTTTTGGATCGAATAGACAAAACATTGTTTTTTTCGTTTTTAAATATATTTAAAATTAGGAATTGGTTAGGGAGAACCTCAGAATCTCAAATTTATTATTTTGAGCAAGAACATACAAAAGAAAATGAGAAAACAAACAAAGAGAAAGAAGAGGAAAATGAACGAATAGCAATATCAGAGGCTTGGAATAGCTTTCTATTTACTCAAGCAATAAGAGGTTTAATATTAGTAACCCAATCTTTTCTTAGAAAATATGTTCTATTTCCCGTATTAATAATAGCTAAAAATATTAGTCGTATGTTATTGTTTCAATACCCCCAATGGTACGAGGATTGGAAGGAATGGAATGGAGAAATTCATGTTAAATGTACTTATAATGGTGTTCAATTATCAGAAACGGAATTTCCCAAAAACTGGTTAAGAGAGGGTATTCAAATAAAGATTCTATTTCCTTTTTGTCTGAAACCTTGGCAAAGATCTAAGGTACGATTTAATCATGGAGATCAGCAAAGGCAAAAAAAAGAGAAAAAAGATAACTTTTGTTTTTTAACAGTTTGGGGAAGAGAAGCAGAGCTACCTTTTGGGTCTCCCCGAAAACGACCTTCTTTCTTTGAACCCATTTTAAAAGAACTCGAAAAAAAAACGATAAAAGCGAAAAAGAAAATTTTACAAGTTATAAGAGTTTTCAAAGAAAGAGGAAATGGGGTTCTAAAAGTTTCAAAAAAAAAAACAAAATGGGTCATCAAAATAATTCTATTTATGGACCTAATAATGAAAGAACTTGAAAAAGTAAAACCCATATTAAAATTGAGTAGGGTTAAAATATATGAAACGACTAAAAATAAAAATGGAAGAGATTCTAATATAAATAATCAGATTCTTCGCGAATCGACAATTGCAATTCCATTCCTGAATTGCGAAAATGCAAATTATTCACTCATCGAAACAAAAATGAAAGATCTTGCTAATAAGACAATCACAATTAGGAGTCAAATAAAAGGAATCAAAAAAGACAAGAAAAAAATGGTTCTAACTTATGATGATAAAAGATCGGAATTACAGAAGGATATTTGGCAAATATTTAAAAGAAAAAATATCCGATTAATACGTAAATCGCATTATTTTATAAAATCTTTCTTTGAAAAAATATACATGAATCTATTACTATGTATCATTAAGATTCCAAGTTTTAAATCAACAAACAAAATTTTAACTAAATACATTTATAATGATAAAACAAATCAAGAAGGAATTGAAAAGACAAATCAAAAAATAATGAACTTTATTTCGACTATAAAAAAGTCGTTTTATAATATTTTTTATAATACTAATTTTAGTATTAGCAACAAAAATTCTAATATTTATTGGGACTTATCTTCTTTGTCTCAAGCATATATATTTTACAAATTCTCGCAAAATCAATTACTTACCAAATATGCTTTGAAATCTGTACTTCAATATCATAACACCTATCCTTTTCTTACAGATATAATAAAGAATTATTGTACAACACAAGGAATATTTGGTTCCAAACCAAAGCATAAGAAAATACATAAGTATAGAATGAATAAATGGAAAATGTGGTTAAGGGGTCATTATCAATATAATTTATCTCGGACTAAGTGGTCTTATTTAATGCCAAAAAAATGGCAAAATAGGGCCAACCAATATCGTATAATTCAAAAAAAAGACTCAACGAAATCGGATTTATATAAAAAAGAAAAAGACCAATTAATTCATTACATGAAAGAAAATTACTATGCAGTAAATTCATTGATGAGTCAAAAAAACAAATTGAAAAAACATTTCGGATATGATATTTTATCATATAAATATATAAATTTTGAGGATAATAAAAACTCATATATTTATGAATCAACGTTACAATTACAAGAAGTGGAAAACAAAAAAATTGCATCTAATTTCAATACACTAAAACCCGAACCATTTTATGGATTGATAAGGATAGTTATTAATAATTATCTAAAAAAAAGATTTCTCATTGATACGGACAAAAATATGGATAGACTATTTTTAAATTATAAAATTCCCCATTTCTGTATTAGAAATAATATTGATATTGAGACCCGGGCTAATACGCCTATCAACACCAAGATTCATAACACCAAGATTCATAAAAATACTAAAAATCTAAATTATCAAAAATTACAAAAAAATTCCTTTTTTGATTGGATGGGAATGAATCAAGAAAAATTCTATCGTAGCATATCAAATCTGGAACCTTGGTTTTTCCCAGAATTTGTACTACTTTTTAATGCGTATAAAATAAAACCGTGGATCATACCTACAAAATTACTTATTTTTCATTTTTATTTCTATGAAAATATTAGTAAAAGTAAAAAGATCAATGTAAAAAAAAAAAATGAACAACAAGGTCAAGGAAATCTTGTATTATATTTACGAAAACAAAATGAAAAAGATGTTAAGACAGATTATACAGGAACAGACATTAAAAAAGGTAGAAAAAAAAAACAATCTAAGAGCAAGAAAGAAGCGGAACTCAATTTCTTCTTGAAAAAATATTTTCTTTTTCAATTAAGATGGGATGATCTCTTGAATCAAAGAATGATCAATAATATAAAGGTATATTGTCTTCTACTTAGACTGATAGATCCAAAGGAAATAGCTATATCTTCAATTCAAAAAGGAGAGATGCATCTAGATGTAATGTTGATTCAGAAAGATCTAACTCTTACAGAATTGGTAAAAAGAGGCATATTTATTGTCGAACCAATTCGTTTATCTATGAAAGGGGATGGAAAAGATATTATATATCAAACCATAGGTATTTCATTGGTTGATAAGACTAAACACCAAACTGATGGAAAATACATAATAAAAAAAGAATATGTTGATAAAAAAAAATTTGATGAATCTGTTGCACAACACAGCAATATACTTATGACTAAAAACAAAAATTATTATGATTTCCTTGTTCCTGAAAATATTCTATCCCCCAGACGTCGTAGAGAATTGAGAATTTTCATTTGTTTTAATTCTCAGAATTGGAATATTATGGGTAGAAATCCAATATTCTGTAATCAAAACAACATAAACAACTGTGGACAATTTTTGAACAAGGAAAAACATCTTAATACATATACAAAGAAATTCATTAAATTCAAATTTTTTCTTTGGCCCAATTATCGATTAGAGGATTTAGCTTGTATGAATCGTTATTGGTTTGATACCAATAATGGCAGTAATTTCAGTATATCAAGAATACATATGTATCCACGATTCAGAATTCTTTAAATTCTTTAATTATATTATAATTATATTAATAGTATATAATAAATATAAATATAACATAGTATATTTCCTCTATATCTTATATCTATTTTTCTTTATCGAAAAAACATTTTCTTTCCTGAATAGGAAAATCTTAAAAAAAAGGGGGATCGTTCCTTTTTATCCAAATCAAATTGAAAATTTGATTTGGATAGAAAAAATTCTATATGAAGAAATGAGAAATTTTTTTGTACTAAATTCAAATAACTGCAAATAATACGTATAATAAATATTTTTATTTTTCCTGATCGGTAAAATTCGCGAAAAAGAAAAAAAAAAAGAAAATTTTGTTTTTATGGTCAAAAATTCATTCATCTCGGCTATTCGACAAGAAAAAGAAAAAAACTGTGGATCTGTTGAATTTCAAGTATTTAGTTTCACTGATAAGATACAAAGACTTACTTCACATTTAAAATTACATAAAAAAGATTTTTTATCACAAAGAGGTCTACGAAAAATTCTGGGAAAACGTCAACGGCTGTTGGATTATTTGTCAAAGAAAAATCGAGTACGTTATAAGAAATTGATTAACCAGTTGGGTATTCGGGAGTCAAAAACTCGTTAATTTAAAGTTTAAGATTGGTTTTAATTTTTTCTTTAGTTATTAAATTTTGCATTTTGATCAACTTCATTTTGCTAAATTCATGGAATACTGAATTGAATTAAGGAAGAAAAGTTATGACTGTACCAGCTACAAGAAAGGATCTCATGATAGTGAATATGGGTCCTCACCACCCATCAATGCATGGTGTTCTTCGACTAATTGTTACTCTCGATGGTGAAGATGTTATTGATTGTGAACCCATATTGGGTTATTTACATAGAGGGATGGAAAAAATAGCGGAAAATCGAACAATTATACAATATTTGCCTTATGTAACACGGTGGGATTATTTAGCCACTATGTTCACAGAAGCAATAACAGTAAATGCACCAGAACGATTAGAAAGCGTTCAAGTACCTAAAAGAGCTAGTTACATTAGAATAATTATGCTAGAACTGAGTCGTATAGCTTCTCATTTATTATGGCTTGGACCTTTTATGGCAGATATCGGTGCACAGACTCCCTTTTTCTATATTTTCAGAGAAAGGGAATTGTTATATGATCTATTCGAAGCCGCTACAGGTATGCGAATGATGCATAATTATTTCCGTATTGGGGGAGTTGCTACCGATTTACCTTATGGCTGGATAGAGAAATGTTTGGATTTTTGCGATTATTCTTTAACAGGAATTGTTGAATATCAAAAACTTATTACGCGTAATCCTATTTTTTTGGAACGAGTTGAAGGAGTGGGCATTATTGGTGGAGAGGAGGCAATAAATTGGGGTTTATCAGGACCAATGTTACGGGCTTCCGGAATCCAATGGGATCTTCGTAAAGTTGATAGTTATGAGTGTTACAATAAATTTGATTGGGAAGTCCAATGGCAAAAAGAAGGAGATTCGCTAGCTCGTTATTTAGTACGAATCGGTGAAATGAAGGAATCTATAAAAATTATTCAACAGGCTCTAGAAGGAATTCCTGGAGGACCTTATGAGAATTTAGAAGTCCGACGTTTTAATAAAGCAAAAAATTCCGAATGGAATAATTTTGAATATAGATTTATTACTAAAAAACTTTCACCCAATTTTGAATTGTCGAAGCAAGAACTTTATGTGAGAGTAGAAGCCCCAAAAGGAGAATTAGGAATTTATTTGATAGGAGATAGTAGTGTTTTCCCTTGGAGATGGAAAATTCGTCCACCCGGTTTTATCAATTTGCAAATTCTCCCTCAACTAGTTAAAAGAATGAAATTGGCAGATATCATGACGATATTAGGTAGTATAGATATCATTATGGGAGAAGTTGATCGTTGAAATGATAATTGATATAACAGAAGCGGAAATACAAGCTATAAATTCTTTTTCTAGATCGGAATCTTTAAAAGAAGTCTATGGACTCATATGGATCTTTGTTCTTATTTTCACCCTTATATTGGGAATAACAATAGGGGTACTAGTAATTGTGTGGTTAGAAAGAGAAATATCTGCAGCAATACAACAACGCATTGGGCCTGAATATGCCGGTCCATTGGGAATTCTTCAAGCTATAGCAGATGGAACCAAATTAGTTTTTAAAGAAGATCTCCTCCCATCTAGAGGAGATATTCGTTTGTTCAGCGCGGGACCGTCTATAGCGGTCATATCTGTTCTACTAAGTTATTTAGTAATTCCTTTTGGATATCACCTTGTTTTGACCGATCTTAGTATAGGCGTTTTTTTATGGATCTCCATTTCAAGTATTGCCCCTATTGGACTTCTTATGTCAGGATATGGATCGAATAATAAATATTCTTTTTCAGGTGGTCTACGGGCTGCTGCTCAATCTATCAGTTATGAAATACCATTAACTCTATGTGTGTTATCAATATCTCTACGTGTGATTCGGCAGAACATTATTATTTTCCCTCTTTTCTAGAACTAGAAATAGAATAAAGAAATTGAATATATTATATTCAATGGATATTTTCTTTTTTTATTTATCATTAGGGTTGATGAATTAAGCTAGATAGTTAGATGAGTAAAAGCAAACTGCTTATAAATTTGCAGTAAGAGGATTAAATCTCATTCCCTATGTACGAGAATAGAAACATAAGCAGTATAAACTGTTTACCCCAAGGTTAAGATTCTTTGACCAATTATCAGATCTTGAAGCGGGTACAAAAGGTCACCCGTATGGGGTTTCTACTACTGTCTTGTATTTATTACCATACTGGAGATCAATAAAAAATCAGTGGACAGTTAGGAACACCAAGGTACACAAAAGATTAGTAATGAAGATAATTTTAGATAAAAAAAAAAAAGATTTTTTTGCATAAAGCTTTGGATAAAATGAATCATAATGAGGACTTTAAGTTGGTAGAAATGACCAAGTAGTACTTCTCCACGATTCCGATCTCGAGTATGCTCCTATTCATTGATTAAAGAAATGACTATAAAAAACGAATTAATCCTTTATTTTTTTTTTCAGAGTACCTCCTCTCCTCTGAGAAAGAAGAGGAGCAAAAGAAATAGAATGCAAAATATTGAATGGGAAAAATGAAACAAAAAAATACGATACAGGATATTTATTTCTTATTTCTTTTCCCCATTCAATATTCATATCTACTATATACATACATGGAGTTCTTAATCATAAATTTGGAATTAATGATCAATTCTTTCTAACTAATTCTTTCTTTAGAGTTATTGATAAAACCTAATTTATTGATATAACGAGTATTTTATTTAAGGATTAAGTTATTACCGAATAAAGAGAAATTGTAATTTTAATGGAAAAGATCAATTCGGAAGCGCTTTTTTATTCTAGCAAACGGAATTTTGTTGGTCTAATTTTGGACTTCCCGGTATTAGAATTTGAATCTAAAAATTACAATAATACCAAACAAGTACTTACATTTATTTGTGACCATAAAGGAGCCGTATGAAGCTGAGGTCTCATGTACGGTTTTGAAATAGCGATATGAACAGTAATGTTATTATCGACTATGATTATCTAACAGTTCAAGTACAGTTGATATAGTTGAGTCACAGTCAAAATATGGTTTTTGGGGGTGGAATCTGTGGCGTCAGCCTATAGGGTTTGTTGTTTTTCTAATTTCTTCTCTAGCAGAATGTGAGAGATTACCTTTTGATTTACCAGAAGCAGAGGAGGAATTAGTAGCAGGTTATCAAACAGAATATTCGGGTATTAAATATGCTCTATTTTACCTTGCTTCTTACCTAAATTTATTAGTTTCTTCATTATTTATAACAGTTCTTTACTTAGGCGGGTGGAATTTCTCTATTCCGTATATATCTATTCCTGAATTTTTCGGAATAAATAAAATGACAGGAGTTTTTGGAATAACAATTGGTATATTTATTACATTAGCTAAAGCTTATTTGTTTTTGTTCATTCCTATCATAGCAAGATGGACTTTACCTAGACTGAGAATGGACCAACTTTTAAATTTTGGATGGAAATTTCTTTTACCTATTTCTCTGGGTAATCTATTATTGACAACTTCTTCCCAACTTATTTACCTATAAAGAATAGAATAAGATAACGATATTCTCCATTCATAACTGATCTTAAACAAGAGAAAGAAACATCAAATTATTCACGGAGATCTACAATATGTTCCCTATGGTGACCGGGTTCATAAATTTTGGTCAACAAACAATACGGGCGGCAAGGTACATTGGTCAAAGTTTCATAATTACCCTATCCCATACAAATCGTTTACCTGTAACTATTCAATATCCTTATGAAAAATCGATCACATCAGAACGTTTCCGCGGTAGAATTCATTTTGAATTTGATAAATGTATTGCTTGTGAGGTATGTGTTCGTGTATGTCCCATAGATCTACCCGTTGTTGATTGGAGGTTTAAAAGAGAGATTAAAAAGAAACAGTTGTTTAATTATAGTATTGATTTTGGAGTCTGTATATTTTGTGGTAATTGTGTCGAGTATTGTCCAACAAACTGTTTATCAATGACTGAAGAATATGAACTTTCAACTTATGATCGTCACGAATTAAATTATAATCAAATTGCATTAGGTCGGTTACCAATGTCAGTAATTGGAGATTACACAATTCAAACAATTATGAATTCCAGTCAAATCAAAATGGATAAAGATAAACCCCTTGATTCAAGAACGATTACTGATTACTAATATTTTTTTATATAAAGATAAACAGAAACAAGTCTTCTTTTTTTTTATGAGAACCTAAAAAACTTATCTTATTAACTATTGATTATTGAGAATCATTCTTTGATTTAAACTGTGAATATGTATTTTCTTAATTATTTTAAAATATTAAAAATTATAATCTTTAAAAGAAAAAAGAAAAGATTAGCCGATAATTTTAATAACTTTATCTATATCCACAGTAATCCATCCATATTAAGATTTAATTGCATTAAAAACTCATCATATATAAGAAAAAAAAAATAAGGGGAACACCCCTCTCTTTCCTGGACTATTTAGTAAGGTCATGAAACATTTTGACTGATTTTTCTCTTATACATAATGGATTTACCTGGACCAATACATGATATACTTGTAGTATTTCTGGGATCATTTCTTATATTAGGAGGTCTAGGAGTAGTATTGTTTACTAATCCAATTTATTCCGCCTTTTCGTTGGGATCGGTTCTTGTTTGTATATCCTTATTCTATATTTCATCAAACTCCTTTTTTGTAGCTGCCGCCCAGCTTCTTATTTATGTGGGAGCCATAAATGTCTTAATCATATTTGCTGTTATGTTCGTGAATGGTTCAGAATATTCTAATGACTCCTATCTTTGGACTATTGGAGATGGAGTCACTTCACTGGTTTGTATAAGTATTCTTTTTTCACTAATTACTACTATTGCAGATACGTCATGGTACGGAATTATTTGGACTACAAGATCAAATCAGATTATAGAGCAAGACTTTATAAACAACGTTCAACAAATTGGAATTCATTTATCAACAGATTTTTATCTTCCGTTTGAACTAATTTCTATAATTCTTTTAGTTTCTTTGATAGGTGCAATTACTATGGCTCGTCAATAATAAATAGTTTAGTTAGAATAAAAAAAAATTAGTTTAATCTACTGTCAATATTCCCTTTTTTATGTAATCGCTCGATTCTATTCTAGTCAATCAACTTGGTTGAATTTTTGTTCATATTGAAACGAATCGAGGTTCATCAGGAGTTAGTCAATCATGTTCGAACATGTACTTTTTTTGAGTGTCTATTTATTTGCAATCGGTATCTATGGATTGATCACAAGTCGAAACATGGTTAGAGCACTTATGTGTCTTGAACTTATACTAAATTCGGTTAATATTAATCTCGTACTATTTTCTGATATATTTGATAGTCGCCAATTAAAAGGCGAGATTTTCTCAATCTTTATTATAGCGATTGCAGCGGCGGAAGCTGCTATTGGGCTAGCTATTGTTTCGTCGATCTATCGTAACAGAAAATCAACTCGTATTAATCAATCAAGTTTGTTGAAAAATTAGCCATAACTATAATATAAATACATATAAATAGAATATATATATAGAAATTATAGAAAAAACTTTCTATAAAATATCATTTCAGTGTCTTTTATATATTTATTTACAAATAATACTAATATGTATAGTAATATTTCAATATATATTTATATTGAAATATTGACGATCCATTAGTCAACGTGAAGTTGCACGTGTGATTCATGCGACTCATATGATCATGGTTGTTGAAAGATAAATCAAAGTCTCTTGGTCTTCTGATGAACAGATTTATAAAAATTTTGATTCTTAAGATTTTTTTTGATAAATCATTGATTCATCTGGTTTCTATATATAAAGAAAATATAAATATATAATAAATTATATAATTATAAATTTATTATTATTTTTTTTTTTTTACTTTACCAGATCGAAAATTTTTTATGTTCAAAACTGGAATTTATAGACCCAATGTCACATTCAGTAAAAATTTATGATACATGTATAGGGTGCACTCAATGTGTACGAGCCTGCCCCACAGATGTATTGGAAATGATACCTTGGGACGGATGTAAAGCTAAGCAAATTGCTTCCGCGCCAAGAACGGAAGACTGTGTAGGTTGTAAAAGATGTGAATCTGCCTGTCCAACAGATTTTTTGAGTGTCCGTGTTTATTTATGGCATGAAACAACTCGCAGCATGGGTCTATCTTATTGATACGTTATAATAAATTCCACTTGAATCATTTGATTCCTTTTTACCGACAAAAGCCCGTGCTCAAAAGAATATATTTTATTGAGCACGGGCTTTTTGGTCAAAACGCATCTTGTCTTTATCACGAGTTATTTCCCTTGGTTAACAATACTTGTAGTTTTGCCAATATTCGCGGGTTCCTCAATTTTCTTTCTCCCTCATAAAGGGAATAAGGTATTTAGATGGTATACAATATGTATTTGTTTATTAGAACTCCTTATAACAACCTATGTCTTCTGTTATCATTTCCAATTGGATGATCCATTAATTCAATTAGAAGAGGATGCTAAATGGATAAATGTTTTCAATTTTCACTGGAGACTGGGAATCGACGGACTTTCCATAGGACCTATTTTACTAACAGGATTTATCACTACTTTAGCTACTTTAGCAGCTTGGCCTGTTACTCGAAATTCGCGATTGTTCTATTTCCTGATGTTAGCAATGTACAGTGGTCAAATAGGATTATTTTCTTCTAGAGATCTTTTACTTTTTTTTATCATGTGGGAGTTAGAATTAATTCCTGTTTACTTACTTTTATCTATGTGGGGAGGAAAGAAACGTTTGTACTCGGCTACAAAGTTTATTTTGTACACTGCGGGGGGTTCCATTTTTCTCTTAATAGGAGTTCTAAGTATGGGTTTATATGGTTCCAATGAACCAACATTGGATTTTGACAGATTAGGTAATCAGTCATATCCTGTGACATTAGAAATAATATTCTATTTGGGCTTCCTTATTGCTTATGCTGTCAAATCACCGATTATACCCCTACATACATGGTTACCAGATACCCATGGAGAAGCACATTACAGTACATGTATGCTTCTAGCGGGAATCTTATTAAAAATGGGAGCATATGGATTGATTCGTATCAATATGGAATTATTACCACATGCTCACTCTATATTTTCTCCCTGGTTAGTGATAGTGGGGGCAATCCAAATAATTTATGCAGCTTCAACCTCGCTTGGTCAACGTAATAAAAAAAAAAGAATAGCCTATTCTTCTGTATCGCACATGGGTTTCACAATTATAGGAATTGGTTCTATAACCGACATGGGACTCAACGGAGCCATTTTACAAATACTCTCTCATGGATTTATTGGTGCTGCACTTTTTTTCTTGGTAGGAATGAGTTGTGATAGAATACGTCTTGTTTATCTCGACGAAATAGGGGGAATATCCATTCCAATGCCAAAAATATTTACCATGTTTAGTAGTTTCTCGATGGCTTCTCTTGCATTGCCGGGAATGAGTGGTTTTGTTGCGGAATTAGTAGTATTTTTTGGACTAATTACCAGTCCAAAATATCTTTTAATGCCAAAAATATTAATTACCCTTGTAATGGCAATTGGAATGATATTAACTCCTATTTATTTGTTATCTATGTTACGGCAAATGTTCTATGGATACAATTTTTTCAATGTTATAAACTCAAATTTCGTGGATTCTGGACCACGAGAACTATTTGTTTCAATCTGTATCCTTTTACCCGTAATAGGAATTGGTATTTATCCCGATTTCGTTCTTTCTTTATCAGTTGACAAGATACAAGCTATCCTATCTAATTATTTTCATAGATAGTTTTTTTTCTTAATGAGATAGAAAGTCTTATAATTTTCAATTATAATATTTTTGAAACTATTCGCTATACAACAAAAAAAATAATAAAGTGAATTAGAAAGATGTATCCCAAGTTTTTAAGAACTGTTTGAATTAAGATTCAAACAGTTCTTAAAAACTCACACAAATTTTCGTTATATATGTCTTACTTAATTCCGCATGTAATTTCTACAATTTAATTAGATTTTATGTGAATGAACCATAACTATGTAGACCTATTCCTAATAGATTGATCCCAAAATAGCATATCCAAATTATAAGAAATCCTATAGAAGCTACAAGTGCCGAATTCGTACCGTGCAAACTTTGATTTGTTCTAGTATGTGAATAAATCGCGAATATGGTCCAAGTAATAAATGCCCAAGTTTCCTTGGGGTCCCAATTCCAATAAGACCCCCATGCTTCGTTAGCCCATACTGCTCCAGAAAGAATACCTATGGTTAAAAAGGTAAACCCTAAACTAATAACACGATAACTCCAATAATCCAAACGCTGAATTAATTGATATTTATAATAATTTGGAAATGAAAGAAAAGAAGTGCTTTTAACAACACTTCTTTTTTCGTTCAAGTATTCGATCTTCCCAAAGAAAAATGACTTAATTAATATTAATAAATTTTTGCTTCTAAAAAAAATATCGATGTTTTTTCGAAATGTAATGACTAAAAAAGCGACTGATAATAACGAACCACATAAAAGAGCCGCATAGCTCAATAACATCATACTTACATGCATCATTAACCACTGAGATTGTAGAGCAGGTACTAATATTACTGATTGATGCATTTTACTTGAAAGACCAGATGTAGCGAAACCTTGAGTAAAAATGGCACTTGGCGCGGTTATTGTGCTTAAATCATTTTTTTGATTCCATAGCTTGGAAACCATATGAATAATGGAAAAACTCCACGAAAGGAAGATTAATGACTCGTATAAATTACTTAATGGAAAATGTCTCGAAGAAATCCAACGAATAACTAATAATCCTGTTAGAGAAAAAAAAGTAGCTAGCATTCCTTTTTCCGACGAATGGCGTAATCCGATGATTTCATGAACTGATAGAATCATCAAATGAATCGCAATCACAATTGAAACGATCGAAAAAGAGAGATGAGTTAATATATGTTCTAAAGTCGCAAATATCATACATAAAAAGGGTCTCATTACAGAATTGAAATCGGGAATTAAATACATTATAAGATCCATTCTATCTCTTTTAGAGTATGCCGCCACTCGGACTCGAACCGAGATGCTCTAGCACTGCTTCCTAAGAGCAGCGTGTCTACCAATTTCACCATAGCGGCTTACTTACTTGAAATAATAATAGTCAATTCATGTTGAATCGTCTAGATGTAGATTCTAGAATCCGATATAGTTATCCTTTAGGAAATGGATGAATAAGGTAAACTAAAGTATTCCTTTTATTTTTAATAACACTTAGAAAACTTAGAAAGATCTTTTTTATCAAAAAAAAAAAAAGAAATATAAATTAAATAAATAGGATGATTTTATACATATAAAAATATAATTACTAAATTTAATAAATTAAATTAGAAATAAAAAGACTCGTTTTCTAAAAATAAAAATCTTGTTTTTAGTCTACTTTTTAATGTATTTAGTGTAATTTAATTAATTATTCTAATTATATAGTGATTATATAGAAAAAATATATATATATATATATATATAATATATATATTAATATTTGTTGTTTGTTATGTACATAATTTAAATATAGAATAATAATTAGTAAACAAAACAAATTTCATTTGATCTTGAGATAGACATATAATAAAACAGTTTTAATATTCATTATAATTACATTTTATTTCTTTTCCTAATGGAAAAAAAATTTCTACTGGGAAAAGAAATAAAATAATACTTAGAACCAAACTAGCAGACAGATAAGTTAATATTCGACATAAAATAGCTGCTAGTTCTAACTAATCTTGAGGAGGTAAATAAATACAAAAGTTAATGAAAAATTTGCATATTCTATATATGGAAAAGTTCTTTAAATCACGGAATTCAAATTATTCCAAGATTTTCTTATTTGTTTGCCGAACAAAAAAACTTTTTGAATTTCTCGTAGAAACTGACTTTGCTAAAGAAAAGGCTTTTATTGCAACTAAATTTCCTTTTTTCTTCCAAATATTTCTACGAATACGTTTTTTTGATATAGAAGTACGTTTTTTTGGAACTGCCATAAAAAAAAGAGTTCTTCCTTTTTATTGTTGTATGTGAAAGACATGTATTGATCAATATGGATCGTTTTTTTTTTTAGTTTTAGTCATTTTTTATATTATATTTAATTTCGTCGACAATCTTTTTTTTTAAACAATACAAATATATTGTTTATATATACATGTGTGTTACATATATAATAAACTAGGAAAAAATAGAAGAAAAGAAAGAAAAATTTGAAAAGGAATTTTCTAGTAATTAATATGTTAAACAAGACATTCCGTTAGCTAAGAAAAGGAACTTTCATTTTACGTTTTTTTTTTATTCAGTTCTAGAATATAAGAAGTGAGGATTTTTATAAGATTTCTGATATTTTCTTATCTTATTGGATTTCAATCCAATCAACCAATTCTTCTAGTAATTTTTTAAAATTACTAGAAGAATTGGTTGATTTATTGATGCAAACTATATATCTGTATCCATATTCTACTGATATTGGTATAGTTATTTTTGCTTACTTTTCTTACTTTTTCTTTGCTTACTATAGTATATGATATGGTTATATATTACTAGAATACTATTCTAGTAATATATAACCATATCATATACTCCTTCTCTTTTTTTTATAAAAAAATATTTTTCGACTTCAAAAATGAATATTTTAGTTAAAAAATTAATAACTAAAAAATGGCTCTATATCGAGCTATTTTGATAAAGCATTTAAGCAACAATTTATAACTTTTTAAAATTTTTGAAATATCTGAAAAAAGTAAGAAAAATGTAAAATAAGAATATTTAAGGTTTCATATCTTTTTTTTTTTTCATTTTTTTATTGCTTTTGAAGAAAACAATAAAAAAAAAGCAATAAAAATTGGTGAATTGGAAACAATTATAAGAAAAAAACGAAAATTTGTGTTTTTTATGGAACATACATATAAATATGCATGGATAATACCTTTTCTTCCATTTCCTATTACTATGTTAATAGGATTTGGACTTCTACTTATTCCTGCAGCAACAAAAAATATTCGACGTATGTGGGCTTTTCCGAGTGTTTTGATGCTAACTATAGTTATGGTATTTTCTGTTAATCTTTCTATTCAGCAAATAAACGGAAATTTTATCTATCAATATCTATGGTCTTGGACTGTCAATAATGATTTTTCTTTAGAGTTCGGACACTTGATTGATCCGCTTACTTCTATTATGCCAATATTAATTACTACTGTTGGAATCATGGTTCTTATTTATAGTGATAATTATATGTCTCATGATCGAGGATATTTGAGATTTTTTGCTTATATGAGTTTTTTTAATACTTCTATGTTGGGATTAGTTACTAGTTCTAATTTAATACAAATTTATATTTTTTGGGAACTTGTAGGAATGTGTTCCTATTTATTAATAGGTTTTTGGTTCACACGACCAATTGCAGCAAGTGCTTGTCAAAAAGCTTTTGTAACCAATCGTATAGGGGATTTTGGTTTATTATTAGGAATTTTAGGATTTTATTGGATAACGGGGAGTTTAGAATTTCGAGATTTGTTCGAAATAGTTACTAAATTAATTCATAATAATGGAGTAAATTCTTTATTTATTACTCTTTGTGCTTCTTTTTTATTCCTCGGCGCAGTTGCTAAATCTGCACAATTCCCCCTTCACATATGGTTACCTGATGCTATGGAAGGACCCACTCCCATTTCGGCTCTTATACATGCTGCTACTATGGTAGCAGCAGGAATTTTTCTTGTAGCTCGTCTTCTTCCTCTTTTCATAGTCATACCTTACATAATGAATCTTATTTCCTTAATAGGTATAATAACAGTATTATTAGGAGCTACTTTGGCTCTTGCTCAAAGAGATATTAAAAGAAGTTTAGCTTATTCTACCATGTCTCAATTGGGTTATATTATATTAGCTCTGGGTATAGGTTCTTATAGGGCTGCTTTATTCCATTTGATCACTCATGCCTATTCGAAAGCTTTATTGTTTTTAGGATCTGGATCCATTATTCATTCAATGGAATCCATTGTTGGATTTTCACCAGATAAAAGTCAAAATATGGTTCTTATGGGAGGGTTAACAAAATATATTCCAATTACAAGAATTACTTTTTTATTAGGTACACTTTCTCTTTGTGGTATTCCACCTCTTGCTTGTTTTTGGTCGAAAGACGAAATTCTTAATGATAGTTGGTTGTATTCA